GGTGAAAGATGCTTTGTATACAGACTCGCGATAATATAATTTATCAGTGCTCAGGCATTAAATCAATATTGGATTGGATAAACAATTGGCCTCTTTTATAGAATAGAATAGAATAAAAAAAAAAGATAATGAAAAAAAACTTCTTTATTTTCGGTAACATCCAAGCAAGAATGTAATAGAATATAAGGCCCCCGAGTGTCTTTGTGAAATACTCAGGAGGCCTTAAGTATTAGAAGTATTAGATCAAACGGTAGATAGGGATATATGATGTATAGTGATCCATCTTGATTGTATATATATATTGGTATGCTTTTTGGGAATAAAAGAAACAATAGGTATTACTATTCGTGCATGTTCCATTAATAGCATTCCCTTGATAATTACGAGATAATTACAAGAAAGTAACTGCGTATCTTGCTTGTACTTAATGCTTCCCAATTCTACCAGAAATAATATATGAACTTGTTATGGGTGGGGTTTATTGGATTGGTTCATCAATAGCCCTCGTTCAGAATCCCTTTTTGACTCTGTGCCATTGATTACATTATTATTAGTGATCAATAATGGAAGAGTTTCTTCATATTCAGAGAGATAGGGGACATAATTCACATGGATATAGTAAGTCTTGCTTGGGCTGCTTTAATGGTAGTCTTTACATTTTCCCTTTCACTCGTAGTATGGGGAAGAAGTGGACTCTAGGATCATTACTAATTTAATTGAGTTGAGTAAGCAAACTGTATTAATAGTTTTATAGATCGTTCTGTTCTGCAAAGCGTTTTTAAAGAAAAATATCTTCATTTCAAAATTCTACGAGAATCCAGTTAGTTAAAGTAATGTAATAGATGAAGAATAACCTTTCAATCAAACAAATATTTCAATGATTCCCCTGTTCGTATTTTGAAAGTAAAAGAAATACACATGATATGAAATTTTTTCCAACCGAATTCGTCCTAAATATTCTATTTCGATGAACTAGCTTTTAACAGAATTATATATGGATATTACAATGAGGAGCAACCAACCCCCTTTTTTATTTGTTTCTCGCTTTACTGTTCAAAGAGGAAGTCCATCTGTTATTATGTAGATATGTACTTTATACCGGGGGAAACATCGATATAGTGTTTGTCCAACGAAGTACTACACATAATAAGATCTTGCGCTGGGCAATTCACATATTGTGCATTTACCTTTGCTTTAGACTCCTATAAATATAAATATTATTTATGTTTTATCGACTCACTTAATATCATGGTTCACGCGTTAGAAATAGGCGGTATCTACTACTCTTTTTACAAATATGAATTTTACAAATATGAAGAATTTCCCGTGGAATTCCTTGGAATCACCTGTCAACGGCTAAATAAATTACCCCTTGTCGGAATGCTAAAAAAAAAGATGACTAGGTTTCTTTTATATAATCTATTCTACGCCCATACCATATCTTCTTCCATTGATTGTTTCGGCGGATCCCGGGATCCATACATATTCCAAATAAAAAAAGAAATAAATAAAATTAAAATAATAGTAAAATCAGTAAAGTAATTAGAACCGTAAGACATAAGAGTCAAGGTGGGCATTTAATTATATCGTATTGATAGAAATCGGTACAAATCAAATGGATGTATCAAAGAACTCGAATTGGATTACTGTTTATATGTATATTACACACATGTGTAATATATGTACATATATCAATATATATATCCATATTAAATTAAGCCTATATATCTTTGTCCAACTTTCTAGTTTTATATAATAATCGATAGTGTGGTAGAAAGGTTCCTATATTTCTTTCTACCATACTATCAGATCTTATATGCTGCTGATTTTAATCCGCTCATTTCATTTAAGACGTGGAATTTGAACCCCTTTTATTTCTTCCAGTATTGATAAGAATTTAAAAGTCAATCAAGCTTGGTTCAAATTAATCATTTTGACTGACCGTTTTTACGTAAATGATAAGTAAAAAAGCAGTAGGGACTAGAATGAACAGTGCAGTAGCAATAAATGCGAGAATATTTACTTCCATAATTTCATCTTTTACTTCATAATAACTCGGGATCTAATCCCATAGAGATTCGAAATCTTTTTCCTATAAATTCAATGGGAGGAATACATCCTGATGATATTGAATCGGATCAATATCATGAATAACAATATCTGAACTATCAAATCTATTCATCGTCGAGAATGGAATAGTATAACATAGGAAGATCTTTTATCCATACGGAATAAAAACGTAATAAAAAATTTCATTCCTGATCCAATCAAGAATCCCGTTGAATTTATTATTATTTATATTTAAATTTAATAAATTGAATTTATCCATTCGTTATTTTTTATAACCTAATAGAATCATATAATCATATAATGAGGTATCATCTGACCCATCCCATCTTCCACTTCCATTGGTCATAAACCCAACCCAAATAGTAGAAGTTAAATGGAAAAGAAGAAAAGATCTAATATTTCGACAAATTCACTATTTTTTCGTTTGTTCTTTCTTCGATAGGACCTTCCACTTAAATGGGAATAAAAAAATATTATAAATTCCCTCACTAAGAGAAGAGGGGTGGATCTTTTCTTTGTTTGATCTTTCTTTTATTAAAATACTCCTTTCTTTCCTTGGATTGGTACTGGGACACATATATCAAAAATGAAGTGAAAAATTTGAATGAAATGATATAAATAGATTGTTTCCAATTAATAATTTAGGTTATAAAAAATAGGAGTTAGAAAAAGGGGGGTAGCTTTTTTAATCTGAAAGGTATTTTATCGAGGTAACTATGTTAAAATTAAGTGAATTTTGTATCGTACAATAAACGAATAAAATTTTGTGTATGTACTCTGGTGAAAACATATAATATATATGGGTATTCGATTTCCTTCCACGGATCGGGAGCAATCGAAAAACCAGACAGGCATCTCTTGGAATCCAAACAAAATAGGGTGCTACCAACAATTGTAGCAATACACATATGTCTATCCCACACCAATTGGTACTAATTGAAGTAATTAAAATTTCTCAATAAGAAATTCGAAACGGAAAAAAAAAGAAATTAGGACCCCCTCCGGAAATTAGATCCCACTCCCCACCCCTTGACAGAAAATAAAGAGATGAATTGATGGAGTCATCGGGTACTAGGTCGGGACTGACGGGGCTCGAACCCGCAGCTTCCGCCTTGACAGGGCGGTGCTCTGACCGATTGAACTACAATCCCAGAGAAATAAGGTATACTGCATACATATTCTTAATGATTTGATTAAAACGATTTCCATTTTAAATCGTCGTATTGTAACAGAGAAAGGGGCGATATATTTAATATCCATACCACATGTATATGGACTTTAGTGAGAACGACAGGGATTACCAGTAATCCTATTGTCAAATCGTGTTAAATCGTAAGAAATCCTTCAATGAAAAAAAAAATATTTTGATTCTTTATCTTTAATCCTTTCGCTATATTCTATTTCATGATATGAATCTAGATCATTAAAAAATTAATGATATACGGGAACAATTTATTCATAATATATATATAATATATAGACTTGATAGGATATAAAATGTATTCTTTTCTTTATTCCCCAGGCGTTTCCAGAGGACAAATTTCTTATAGAATCTCATGATGGATCGGCGAATTCTTGGGCCGAGCTGGATTTGAACCAGCGTAGACATATTGCCAACGAATTTACAGTCCGTCCCCATTAACCACTCGGGCATCGACCCAGGAAGAATCAATTCTAGACTTATTGATAATACATGATCAACCTCCTTTCGTAGTACCCTACCCCCAGGGGAAGTCGAATCCCCGCTGCCTCCTTGAAAGAGAGATGTCCTGAACCACTAGACGATGGGGGCATATCTGCCCGATCGACATCATACTATACTCATAGTATGAATAGTTTTTTGTAATTGTCAATATAATGTAATGGTGTAACTAAATCCGAATAAGTTTTCCACCTTTGGCGATTCCAATAGAATTTTTTTCTTCTTCATTCATGGTTATGGTTCACGAACCATTCAAAATTTCTATATTTCTATAATAGAAATAGATTCTATATCATTAGAAATATGATATATCCATATCATTATAATGTATAAACATTCTATAATAGAAATAGAAAATAATAAACGTTACTTCTCTATTCTATATGATCTATATGAAATGAAGTAATGTTATAATTAATGAAGTATAGGATCCCCCCGGCGATTTGTCCGACAGAAAAAGGTTAAACCCCATTCTTCAATTCAACTTTCACCCACCGATTCACTCATTGTTAAGATGAGATATGCCTATCTCAGGGCTCGGAAATTAGGAAACAATAGAAAGTTTCTTTTTTTTGTTATAAGACCTTGCTTGATTCCAGGTACGAGTTGGGTCTTTTCATTACATGATTTGATCACATATCAAATATCTTGGATTTATGTTAAATTGTGTATCAATCGAGCGAATCTCGTTGTGATAGGGGTCTATAAAAATAAAAAAGAAATTAGGGTTTAGCCTAGACTGCCTAAAAAAATTCTTATTCCAAAATGAGACACCATGGGTCTACTGCATGCACCTATGTATATAATAGATGTACGTATATTATGTATACGTCTTCACATTGGCTCATTCAGGAATGGAATAAAATAGGCCCTTTTAACTCAGCGGTAGAGTAACGCCATGGTAAGGCGTAAGTCATCGGTTCAAATCCGATAAGGGGCTTTTTCCACAAAACTCCAGCTTGAGTCTTCATTTTTTAGTGGATAATAGAGATATTGTTGATATTTTTAATAAAAAAATAATAATACGCATAATCATAATATAAATATAATAAATAGTCTTTATTATATTATAATAATTATAATGAGTTAATTATTATTATAATTATTATAATAATAAATATAAAATAAAGTTTAACATTTGTTCATTATAATGATAAGTCACCCCGCTTATTGGGAGGACGACTATGTCACTCACTACAGGTTATACTCCTACTCAGGTTTCATTATT